CTTTTCGACTATAAGCGATGGAATCGTCCATTGCGGTATATAAAAAATGATCAATTTGAAAAAGCTATAAGAAATGAAACGTCACAATATATTTTTTACACATGTCGAAGTGATGGCAACCAAAGAATATCTTTTACGTATCCATCCAGTTTGTCAACTTTTTTGGAAATGATACAAAGAAAAATGACTTTGTACACAAATACAATGGAAAATCACTATTGATACAAATACAAAAGATAAATAAGATAAAGAAATATTGAGACAAAAGATAAATAGAAGAAAAGATAATAAGAGATACGCCCTCCTCCTACATATTTTATGCCCTCTCCTACAAAGAAACTCGTAATACCAACGCCATTCGTAATTCCATCAATTACTCGTCTATCAAAAAAATGAGTTAATTCAGCTAATCCTCTTAGACCCTTAGTAAAAGATGTTGCATAAAAAGCATCTATGTAACCACGATTATATGACCAACTATATATTATATTTATTAGTTTGTCTCCCCAAAAGCGCGTCTGACCCTTTTTAAAAAATGCATTTTTTAAATTAAAATTTTGTAAAGATGAATAAAGGGGCTTATATAAAAGAGATGCTATAAGTATTCCAAAACATGCTAGACTGACTGAAAAAATAGCATTTGAAAAAAATTCATACCAATCCACCGAATCAGTCAAATTTTTATGTAAAAGATTTATAGACGGAGTTAACCATTTTGATAATATATCCAAACCCATTCCTTCTTGATTCAAAGGAAGTGCCAGGGATCCCACGAACAAGGTAAATAGAACCAATACAAGCAAAGAGAATAACATAGTATTATCTGATTCATGGGGATATAAAAAACTTTTTTTTTTACAAGTTTTTAAATGAATAATTAAGGGTTGGTTGATGGTTTTTACCATATTATAAATTTGGTTTTGGTATGCCGTCTTAGAAAAAAAAGAAGCCTTCTCATTATTATTCATTATTAATAAAGTTAATAAACTTATATATATATATTTTTTTTTTAAGCCTTCTTTTCCCCATAGAGATACTGAATAAAACGGACTCATTCCCATTTGTTTTCCACTGTAATTTTGAAAATTAGTATTTAAATGCCCTTCAAAAGTAAGTAAATAAATTCGAAACATATAAAATGCAGTTAACCCGGCTGTGGAACAAGCTATTATTCCGAAAAGTGGTGAATACAACCAAGTATCATTAAGAATTTCATCTTTGGACCAAAAACAAGCAAGTGGGGGAATACCACAAAGAGAAAGTGTACCTAATAAAAAAGCTGTTTTTGTAATTGGGACATGTTTTGTTAAACCGCCCATAAGAACCATATTCTGACTTTTATCTGGAGAATATCCAACAATAGCTTCCATTGAATGAATAATTGATCCAGATCCTAAAAACAATAATGCTTTAGAGTAAGCATGAGTAATCAAATGAAATAAAGCAGCTCGATATGACCCCATACCTAAAGCTAACATCATATAACCCAATTGAGACATTGTAGAATAGGCTAAACTTCTCTTAATATCTTTTTGAGCAAGAGCCAAAGTAGCTCCTAATAGTACTGTTATTATACTTATTAAAGATATAAAATTCATTATGTAGGGTATTCCTATGAAAAGAGGAAGAAGACGAGCGACAAGAAAAATGCCCGCTGCTACCATCGTAGCAGCATGAATCAGAGCCGAAATAGGGGTAGGCCCTTCCATGGCATCAGGTAACCATACATGAAGGGGGAATTGTGCCGATTTAGCAATTGCACCGGAAAATACTAGAAAAACGCATAAATTATAAACTAAAAAAGTAAACGCATTATCATTATTATAACTTAAGTTATTGAATATTTCGAACAAATCCTGAAATTCAAAACTACCTGTTATCCAATAAAGACCTAAGATTCCTAAAAATAAACCAAAATCTCCTATACGATTAGTTACAAAAGCTTTTTGACAAGCATTTGCAGCAATAGGTCGTGTGAACCAAAAACCTATTAATAGATATGAGCACATTCCAACTAATTCCCAAAAAATATAAATTTGTATCAAATTTGAACTCGTAACTAATCCCAGCATGGAAGTATTGAAAAAACTCATATAAGCAAAAAATCTTAAATATCCTTGATCATGAGACATATAATTATCACTATAAATCAAAACCAGAATTCCAACAGTAGTAATTAATATTAACATAATAGAAGTAAGTGGGTCGATCAAGTGGCCGAACTCTAAAGAAAAATCATTATTAATAGTCCAAGACCATACATATTGATATATGAAATTGCTATTTATTTGCTGAATAGCCAGATCTGCAGAACAAATCATAACTATACTTAATAATAAAACACTAGGAAAAGCCCACACGCGACGAAGATTTTTTGTTGCCGTCGGAAAAAAGAGAAGCCCGACTCCGATTAAGACAGGAACTGTAAGTGGAACGAAAGGTATGATCCATGCATATGGATATGTATGTTCCATAAGAAAAACCTTTTTCATTTTAAATTAATTCTTTCCGATTCACCGGATCTTCTCTCTTTCGCAAAAAAAAAAAGGAAAAAAATATATATATAGATTAGAGATGCAAGACCAAAATTTAATCTTCTTAAGTAGTCTTATTCTTTACCAAATCGTTCAAATCAAGAAGTTACAATTGATTAAATGATATCACCCTTACTAGTGCAAAGTGAATAGTTATTTATTATTTTTTAAGTAATATGGTTCTATATTTAAAGCTATTTCGGGAGATCCAGAAAAAAAAAGCTTTTTTAACTTTAACCAATTTTATTTCTATAGTACGTTGGATACTATAGCTATAGAGCTTTTACTATGAGGATATTAAAGAAATCCATTAGTATAGTATGAATTCGTTTTTTTGTCCGGAAAGTTATAATTTATTAATTATATGTAATATAAATGTAAAAAAAAATTAATGACATATAATCTTTTTTCGCCTTTTTTATAGCAAAGTAGTATTATCTAAATAAAGAACTAGATGGATAATCAATAGTAAATAAAGATTCGTTTTTATTGAATATTAAATATTCTATTAATACTAGATAGATGACTAGATAGATGTCTTTCACATCCAACTATAACAATGAGTAATCTCTTGATTTTTGAATGGCAGTTCCAAAAAAACGTACTTCTATGTCAAAAAAGCGGATTCGTAAAAATTCTTGGAAAAAGAAGGGATATTGGGCAGCGTTAAAAGCTTTTTCATTATCGAAATCTCTTTCGACCGGGAATTCAAAAAGTTTTTTTGTGCCGACAAATAAATAATCAAACATTGGAATAATCGGAATAAGAACTGAATGACTTTTTTGTTCTATCCCTAGATCCTAGATAGTTCTAGGGATAGAACAAAAAAGTCTTATTCCCACAGAGGATAAACTATGCGTAAGCTTATTATTTTATTAAGTTAAATATAACTGACATTCTAAAATCAGATAAATATACTCTATTAGTGAACACATATTTAAATGACGTTGTATTCCTAAATTATAAATTTTAATCGTTCCTAAATATGAATTGACTACTTCAATCTCGACGATTGAGTATGAATAGGTTATTATAATTTTGAGCAAGCCGCTATGGTGAAATCGGTAGACACGCTGCTCTTAGGAAGCAGTGCTAGAGCATCTCGGTTCGAGTCCGAGTGGCGGCATGGGATCTATCTTCTAAAACTTCTAAAATAAAAGCGATAGACTAAGTCCTATTAAGTAATTCCAGAAATTAAACTCCCTGCATTCCGTAATTATAATTAAGGTACTCCCTCCTTAAAAAAATATATATAATATGATTTTTTCGACGTTCGAACATATATTAACTCATATATCCTTTTCTATTATTTCAATTTTAATTACACTATATTTTATAACCTTATTAGTGGATGAAATCGGAGGACTAGATGATTCATCCGAAAAGGGCATGATAGCGAGCTTTTTCTGTATAACCGGATTATTAATCACGCGGTGGATTTATTCGCGACATTTTCCATTAAGTGATTTATATGAATCATTAATTTTTCTTTCGTGGAGTTTATCCAGTATTAATATGCTTCCGTATTTTCAAAAACATAAAAATAATTTAAGCGCAATAACCGCGCCAAGTGCTATTTTTACCCAAGGCTTTGCTACTTCGGGTCTTTTAACTGAAATGCATCAATCCGCAATATTAGTACCTGCTTTACAATCCCAATGGTTGATGATGCATGTAAGCATGATGGTATTGGGCTATGCAGCTCTTTTATGTGGATCATTATTATCAATAGCTCTTTTAGTCATTACATTTCGAAAAGACATAAGTATTCTTCATAAAAGCAACCATTTATTAAAATTAAATGAGTTAGTTTACTTTAATGAGACCAAATACACAAATAAAATAAACAATATTGTAAAAAATACTTCATTTCTTTCTCATAGGAATTATTACAAGTATCGATTGATTCAACAATTGGATGATTGGGGTTATCGTGTTATTAGTCTAGGTTTTATCTTTTTAACCATAGGTATTCTTTCGGGAGCAGTATGGGCTAATGAGGCATGGGGATCATATTGGAATTGGGACCCAAAAGAAACTTGGGCATTTATTACTTGGACCATATTTGCGATTTATTTACATACGCGAACAAAGGAAAATTTACAAGGTGAAAATTCGGCAATTGTGGCTTCTATGGGGTTTCTAATAATTTGGATATGCTATTTTGGGGTTAATCTATTAGGAATAGGGTTACATAGTTATGGTTCATTTAACCTCTAATTGAATTGCAGAAAGGGCGTGACTAATACAGTTAGGTGTAGGACTATATATAAGAAAACTTCGTGTAAGCTGACGAGAACCCTTTGAATCCAGATTGTAGTGATTCAAAGGGTTCGGAATAATTCGGTTTACAATTCATTTTTTATTATCTTAAGTAAACTATTTATCAAAAAAATTAGATAGAATAGTTTCGACCTTGTCAACTGATAATGAAAGAACGAAATCCGGGTAAATACCAATCCCTAT